GAAGACTAGTTATGTAGGCAGTAGCCGTGAAAGAAATGTATCTTTATCGGTTGCTCGACCAAAGCCTGTCAAAGAATCTATTATAGATCGAATCCTTTTTATAAGCAATACCGCTCCGTTATTGGTATGTTTATGTTATATAGTAAACGGATGAAAGGGATATCCTCTGGCATTAGAGAATATTCATCTTGACAAGAAATTATCTATATGTTAAGATATCTCTGACAAGGGCTATAGCTCAGTTCGGTAGAGCAACTCGTTTACACGTGCGCCAATGCTTTTCAAGGGAACTTATTATGCAATGAACATAATTGACCTTGTTGCAAAATCAATGTCTTACTTCATGGATTCGAAAGAATAGAAGAACAGTAGCCTGACAATGACAAACAGCCGGTTCAGTCCGATTCAGGTGCCAATTCAGGTACTTACTCAAATAGAACCCCTATTGATTTGCTAGTTGATAAGGTAAATATCCAGCCCACTCAATGCTAGGCGTAATGAGGATAAGGGCCTCCAAAAAACTTCTTTTCGTTCTATGAACTTTAAGGTGTATGAAGTCTCATAGTAAACTCTTGCAGCGGAACGATAGAGACTCCATTTCACTTAGGTTGATTTAATTTAGGCCGGAGGCAGACCTAAGTCAAGGTAATCCTCCTTTGAAACACTTTGGTATTGTTCCTAGATAGATCATAAGACAAATAATCAATCAGAGCACAGGGAGCCATCTTATTATCTTTCCCTAAAGAAAAACTATGGCGAATTAACTGATCTTTACATCAGTTGATGAAAGAGCCCAATGCAGAAAAATGCATGTTGGGTCTTTGAAACAGTTCGAATCATTTCGATAATAATCCGTTTGATCTGTTTTACCGAGAAGGTCTACGGTTCGAATCCGTATAGCCCTAATATATACGTCTTTTTTTCCATTTTAGGATGGATATCTTATGTTTCCTTTAGTATAGTTTTCTTTTCCTTATTTAGTACTTGTTTATAGACTCGACGGTCGATTGCGCCATAGAATAGAGATAAAAACATTACCATAGGCTCATTCATCGAAAATCAGAGAGACAGGAAAAGAAAAAAGAATTTTGATCAAATCAATAGAAGGAAGGATCGCTTACCTGATTTGAATTTCATCCTCCTTCAAATAGGATATGCTCTAAGTCTCCCTATACTTTCCTATAATGACTGCAACGATTTTCTCCATTTTGCGAATTCCTATTTTGGTATTTTTGATTTCAGGACTTTTAGCCCCGGTTAGTGAAGGACCAGAAAAGCTTTCTAGTTATGAATCGGGTATAGAACCCATGGGGGGGGCTTGGTTACAATTCCGAATACGCTATTACATGTTTGCGCTAGTTTTTGTTGTTTTTGATGTGGAAACAGTCTTTCTCTACCCTTGGGCAATGAGTTTCGACGTATTGGGTGTATCCGTTTTTATCGAAGCTTTCATTTTTGTGCTTATCCTAGTTGTTGGTTTAGTTTATGCATGGCGAAAAGGAGCCTTGGAATGGTCTTAAGTGAATATTCAAACAAAAAGGAAAAGATTCCATTGACACAATTATGAGTTTGATTGAGTTTCCGTTACTTGACCAAACAAGTTCCAATTCCGTTATTTCAACTACACCAAACGAATTTGCTTGTTTTAACTAAAAAGCACAGTTGAGCAGGAACGAAGTGTGAACATAGGCACAAAAACAACGTTTTGGTGATCCTGTGTAGTTGCTTGCTTTCCGCTTGAGCTACTTTCACTGTGAAGAAGAGGACTTCATCTCTTCACTTACCCAAGGAAACTTGGAAATAACGCGTCTGGCTTGGAAAGCTAGTTAGGGATATTCGATAGAGGAAGGACCCGTTTCGAGTAGTGAACGCACCAAGAAAAGCCTTTTAAGCCATGCTTGGTAACGCACATGTCCTACTCTACCTGCATCGGGACTGGTGAGAGCCGGCGATGCACGGAATTTTTGAAACGCTCTACTTCACTAAGGAAGATACGTTTCACTTTTCCGATCGGAATTTGAACTCTGGCTGGTTCAGGTTACAGTCAGAGGAAATAAGAAGTATGGTAAGATGAATGAAAGGCAGAAATATAGGACATACGCTTTATCGCAGAACATATATTTGCTTTCTATTCGACAAGAAGGACAAGGAAAAGATAATGGATATGGAACACAGGTCCTGGCACTATTGGAAAATGAAGCTCTCTCAGTTCAAACATATGAGTATATTATGGAAGTCTTGAAGCAAGATGTCTTTCATCCTAATTCGCATTTTAGGCCTATTCCACTTGACTCACGACTGCTCAGAAACTAGTTCGTAGATTTCGCTTCAACAACTCGATCTTTTAAGTCGCTACTCTCACACGGAATCCCAAGTTCGGGGCCTTCGTTCTTGTGAAGACATACCGCTTTGACAGTTGGGAGTCAACCATCCTTTACCCGACCAAATTGAATAGCCTTTTACCACTCAGCCCAATAAACCAGCTAAACCAACCCAACTAACGTATTTACTTTACAACAGTTGTTATCTTTCTCAAGATTCTTTTTTATACAACAAGCTTGCCCAGGGCTACCACATGCACCATCAACCACATGATCTGGGGACTAGTTTTGCACATTTTTTATTGTACCTTTGGCAATAGGAAGTCTGAACCGACACCCCCTGTCCCTCGGTGTGAGTTGCAGCAACACTCTGGTGGAAGTTATCCACCTATCGATGGTTAGAACCAGCTGAAGCCGATTGAAGCGTTCTTGATACATTATTGCACATCTCAAGCACAAATTGGATTTCATTGAGGAAACATTGCTCCACTGAGGCGCTCCGCGGACGCTTTTTATTTCACTTTTATTCTATGGACGTTGAGGCTGAATTGCACAAATCATGATAGATATTTATTGGGCTGACTTTTGCAAAATGGAGCGGGTACGAAGCAGATATGGATAAGACTTGGATCGGATAAGGCTGCTTCGGATATTCTTCAGTTACCAGTACGAATCGGATATTCCCAACAAAAGATATGGATACCAGTATGTTGCGGATAGAATGTAGGTGAGTCCCTTTGGAAAGCTGAATAACTGAACTAAGTAGAATTGATTGCTAGGGATTGTGTTCTCAAGGATGGCTTTAGCATTGATCCATAACAACCCAGGATTCAGCTCAATCAGAACATAGAAGTAAGAAACATCCGTATGCTTTCCTGGAACAGAAGCAATAGCTACGCGACTACATCGGAAAGTCTTTGAAAGAAGTTGCAACGCGCTCTTTTCCTTGGTTGCATCACCATTTGGTCTTGACAAAGAGATAAAGAAGATACGCTTGGGGGTCTTTGACTTTCTCATCCTGCGAACATCCGGCTTTCCGAATGGGGCAGGAATTCCATTTCCTACTAGGTTACGAATTCCATCAAAAAGATGGGCCAATAGGGGAAGATTCCTTTGGCACTGGTGTGTTAAGCTAACATTTGCTCGTGCGCTCTTGAGGTTTCTACTCCTGGCTAGAAAACATGAGGTTTGTGTTGGTTCTACCAACGAAACAAAGAATAGTAGGAGTGGCTCTTTCCTTGTACCCAGAGCCGAGGGAAGGCATTTATTTGATTTTAAAAGAAGAAAAGACTGGATCTTAGAACGATGACTGCAGTCAGAGCCTATCAACAAGCACATACATTTCTTATAACTGGTCAGTCAGCTTTACAAGCGCTCGAAGCAGACAGAACTATAAACCTCCCATAACCATATAGAACGAAGTAAGGCTTTTCTATAATGCTTATTTGGCGAGAACAACGTGTTAAGCAATTGACTATGAACTTAGAAAATCCATCGCCCTATCCCTTGCTTACCTATTCTTCACAGGCGGCGGCCTATCTCGTGTTTCTTAAACCCAGCTACCTTGGCAACTAGTTCTATTCCATGACACTTGACCAAGCCTATTACTTATCTTACCTAGTAACTGACCGGTGCTTTTGTGAAAAACGCATATCAGCTATCTCGTGCTTGGCTATTTCTGACACCTTGCCCTGGCTAGACCTGTGAATCCCCTCACCACCAATTTGAATACAAGACGACTGCCTGGTTCAATCCTACCACTTTGAGGGCAGGCCACTCTGATTGGTAGAAGGAATATCCCCCAGAGCGGAGGAAAAGCCGACTTCGAGCAGTGGGAATCGAAAAGGAGAAAGCTGCTTATAAACAAGCAAGGATTGGAAAACAAGTGCTAAGTTTCATTTCAGAGAAGTGAATAAACCTCAAAAGGCCTAGTCGATGGTAGTTTGGTTGGGCCAGTGTAGAACCGGTGCGCCCTTGTCCGTCCGTTCATTGGAATGTTCTCCGTAGGAAAGCAGGTGAGAAAACCGTAACTCGGAAAGCAGGAAGGAATTGTTGGATTGATCGAAAAAAGCAAAAGAAACGTAACTCGGCCAACGACCGAACTCGCGTAATAGATAAAAGCATTGATTAGTTGGCTCCGGTTTGAAGAATATCCCTCAGATCGAGGATCTATCTTTCGAAAAGAAAGGGTTGTTGTTGCTAGCGGGAAGGAAGGAAAGAACTACTCCACTATCGACGGGCTCCTATCAAGATATACTAGGGAGAGTCCTCATTCGTAGGGGAAGCGATATAGAATGGAAGCAAGAAAGGAGGGTAGGTGCTCTTTCTCTTGGCAAATTGAAAGAAGCTAAAGGAGAACATGGCGAATTGGAAGGGAACTATCTGCAGACTAATTACTAGTATGATCCAGTTCTTCTATAGCAAGCGGGGGAGTCAAGCCAAGTAGAAGACAGATCTACTGACGGACGGATACCACTAACTTACTATGCTAGAGAAAAGGCGACCAAACGGAAGATAAAGAATAAAGTAATGCATTTTCAAGATGGAGGACAGATCTATTGCTTTCTAAAGAGATGTAAGCAGTACGGGCTCGACCACAGGGAAAAAGGGTTACTCACTAGCATGCGATATCCATCAATACGATCCGATGTCTGCGCTCAAGCCGAACCTGATATGCGAACAAACAGGGTTAGCGGAAACAGGAAATGTAGTAATTCGAGTAAGTCCAACCTTCAAGGAAGAAGGAAGGCAATCCGTCGCTTGTTCGTTGCAAGTTCTTTCCTTTCCTCAGCTCCATCTCCATCCCCTGCTCTTAGATTAGAGTGAACCCCGAAACTAGTTTAGTGCCTGAACGAGATTGCTGGCACGCGAGAAAACTAACTCTTTCTTCTGTTTATGAAAAACTACATATCAAAAGCTAGTAGTGTACCCTTAGTGCCGTAGTGCCAATCTACTCCGAAAGAACAAGCTTCTTTGCAAAACTACTTCATACTATATTACTTGCCGGCATAGATAAGTACTTGATAGGCTGCTTTATCTTTCTATCTACTAGCAGGCTTGACCTACTATACTTGATTGTTTGCATGCCGAAAGAATATTCTATGAGCCTATATTCAAGCAATGCCAGTAAAGACAAAGCAAGTAGTGCTCCTATCCCACTGAAACAATAAGCAAGACAGGGCCCTGAAATCAATGGAAAGTATTTCTAGAAAACTCTAGGTGAATGGCATAAGCAAGTACTTCACTTCAATCCAGCAAGATCAATTCTTTCGTTCGCGGTTTGATAGCTAGGAAAGCATAAGATAAGTGAGAGATTATTTTCTTTCCTTTGAATAGAACTGATTTAGGCTTTTGGCTTTTCAGGTATATCCCACCATTCACTTTAGTTTGGCAATTATCCTCCTTCGATCCTTATCCCCGATTATCTCGTCTTCGATTGATCTATCCGCTCCAATCGTTTCTTGCGATTCGACCCCTCCACTCAATCTCTCTCGCCTCTCTCCATCTCTTTCGTTCCATCTTCCTCCCTAGTCTCTGTCCATCTCTTTCACTTGCCCCTGCGCCTAAAGGAATGGCTCGTTTCATCAATTCCCCGACACCAGGCTAAGATGAGTTCATTCCACTCAAATACCTTTGAATAGCACAGTGGATATCATTGCTAGAATTGAAAGACTAGAGCATATTGTCGTCTAACGTGTGTGACTCTACTTACGAATTGTCATTTCAAACCAGACTTAGTAAATTTCCGGCTGGCCTGGCGGCTGCTTCTATGAGGTCATATTTCCTTTCACTTTGGGAGATACCACCTACCCGGCATGTTCTAATAGTAGTAGTGTTGGGCTTGTCCTAAATATAGTAGTTCATTGGATCTGATAGGTCCAGTTTATTACTATAATTGAAAGAATAGAGTGAGGAATGATGAGCTATTAGGCTAACCCTAAATTAGCCTATCTTCCATCAACAGGAATCACTCAAGAAGGGGAGTAAGCTGCAATTCCAGAGGCATTACAAGAAGAGGTTGTGTGACTGATGACTGTCCTGGATTCCTTTTATCTCTGATAGCCAATGAATCAATGAACAGAGAGAAAGTTCAAGCAGCCTAAACTAGACCAATATCATATCACATGAATGCACTCCCCTTATGCCGAAGACCCCGTAGTTGCTAAGGAAGGGCATTGGCAAAGTTAGCATATGAAAGAACCGATAGTAAACTTCCCATACTGAAATCGCTTAGTACTCCAAGTACTCCAACGATAACTCGAACTTGCTCGAAGACAGAGGCCAGGCAGGAAAGACTCCTGTTTCCTATTCCATTTTCTCCTATCTAACTGGTGCAACTCCGGATGCTTATGCAATTGGCTAAGCAATTACAGCTTCTGGATGGCAGTAAACTGACACAGGCTGGATGGTAACTACTACCCACCCTATCCGTACTCAATCCCCATCCTTCCTCAAACTCGATAAGTCAGAGAGAAGACTTTGATTGGGCAGCTATTCGCTCGACTTTTTCTAAATCCATTAGCAGTAGAGTTTTCATTCCGGAGAGGTAGATAAGAATGTACCGATGAAGTGTCACGATTCCCATCCATCACTGAATTCGATCGTTCCTTGGATTCTTCCTCACTATCTCTCAAACTTCAAAAACTCCCCATCCCTTCCTTGTGCCCGCTCCTTTCCGTGGGCTTTCTTTCTGCTTTGACTTGTTCCTTTTCTTGCTTCATGGCACATGCCTATTGTAAAACATACCTACCGGGAGAAAAGTACCAGTTTGTGAACATGCCATTCCCTTTCTTCGTGCACTCATTTACTAGATAGTCAGGAACCTTCTTTTGACTTGACCAGCTTACTTGTCTTGTATAGTAGAGTAGTAGGCCTTTGCTTCTGAACGACCTTACAAAATGGATCAACTAGAAATGAATCGGTGTCATAAACGAATTTAGCTAACCGTAGTAGTAAATAGCGTGACACCAAGCAATCGATCAAAGCCAACTCAAGTTGTATGGAAGGTGGACGGTCGAATTACCCAACTGAAATGAAGAAAGCAATCCGCATAGCCGGAGTCCAGTTGGATAGTTCAGGCTACGGAAGAAGGCATGATGCCATTTCTCTTATCGATACAGGCCCCTGAGCTATTAGTAGAAACTACCTTGAATTGCCGTGAACCAGCTATTCCTTCTTATTGATGCACTGTGAAAGCACAATCCCTTTTCTGACTTTGTCTAATCCCTAGGAAAAAGGCCAGTCTCAGGTCAACAAATCCTATCCTAGTCAGACTGACTTTGCAGCAGATTCCATGGCATCGGACGCATAGGCATTCATTCTCTCACAATCATCTGACTCCGAACCTTGATTTGCTACGGGATATGACCTAAAATGAAAAGCATTTACCTGTGGGTTGCCAGCTTCCTTCAAAAGAGCTTCTTCTTCGTCCTCTATCTTGGATTGACAAACCAGCTCATTAGTAACCAAATTAAGGATAATATATGCATGCATCCCATAGGGTATCAGTGACACCGAGCCCAATCGCACCGCTGCTACAACTCTCATTTCGAATGACTTCTCCAGTAGGCGATTGCCACCAAACAATGACTACACTACCTCAATCACAACCGGTTCCCACAGATAGTATTACCTGAGGTAGATCATTTTTCCCTCTGCTTTTCACCCATTACTAAAGGGTTAATTTATCTGGATGAGGTTCCATTCTTGTTTTGCTAAACGACATAAGAAAAGCTCTTATCAACCAGATAGTATAAACATAAGTTAAAGTATGAAACCTGGAAGCTAAAACACTAGCATTTCATAGAACCACACTATACTTTACCACCACAGGGAAGAACTATACCACCACAGGTAAGACTTTACTTTTATTGTATAATAGAAGGGATTCAAAATAGAATGGTATTAGTATAATAGTGCGTTGCTTTACGGTAGTACACGAGTGAAATTGGTTACGGTGGTACACCTGTGAAATATATAAATGTTATGGTTGTACACGAGTTCCTTATAGGTGTTTAAGACCGATTACGTCGGTTACACGAGCGGTAGTACAGCGAAAATGTTTTTCAATTTCACTTAGCTTGGTTACAAGCCTGGTAGGTACTACAGCGGAAATACAGTTGGTTTCACGTTAATTAGGTTATCTTGGTGGCAAACAAGTGCCTGGTAGGTTAGGTACTACGACTGAAATGGTTTATGATGGCACATACAGTACATTTAAGCTTTAGTACGTGGGCCTACTGTGGTATTGGATGTATTGGTTGTTGCCGAGTCTATGCTCGACCGCGCTCCCTCTCAGAATAGAGATCACGTTTCCCTTTACCCACCCAGAATCTGAAGTGAGTGTGGAATCTATTCTGCCTATTGGCAGATGGCTCTCTATTATCTTTCTCTTATTAATGGGTCCCCATTATATTAATAAATATGAGTGTCAGGCTTGCTGTACTGAATCTCTTTATAGTCTACCTGTCAAGCCCAAGATAAGGGCTGGGCTGGGTTTATTATTCAACTATGGAGATGAGGATTTAGCCATAACTTGACAGCTTCTTTAGAATTCGAATTATTGAACAGAACTCGATCACCCGAGGAAAGCGAATAGAGCTAGTTGCCAAGGTAGCTGGGTTACGAGATATCCCACCGCCTGTGAAGAATAGGAAGAGCCATGCATGCCTTTCTTGGCCACTTCACCGGGCGCTTATGAGCCGATTTCACTAGCTTTAAAGAGTGGCACAAACAACGAAATAGTCCTTTTGGATTGAGCATTTTAGGAAGATTCAATAAGCTTTTTTTTTTCAACTATTCAGTCATATCTTTTGATAGGAAGTTCTAAATCGGGGGATATACAGTAAGACTCAAAGGATCCAAATTCGTCTTTCTTTCTTTTTTAGAATTCCTACAGCAACGTTATACTTCTTTTATACGATCTTCCATACGAATCCGGTGCGGGTAAGAGTGCTTACTTAAAGCTTAGTAAGGTTATTTCAATCTCTTTATTTAGCATCCAGAGAAGTAATGTTCTTCGAGGAGTAAAGTAACTTATTCATCTAAAAGAAAAGACCTAGTATAGATTAAAGATATAGCAGCCTCCCTATAATTATGATTTTATTTGAAGTATCACACTCTCGTTGATTCAGACCATACGCCGGCTCCATAGTTCAAGTAGTTACCAGTAGTTCTCTCGGGCACAAATAATGCACTTACAGACTAATTAAATATAAAGGAGAAGAGGGGTCTGGGTATGGGGATTGCTTGGTCCTATGCTAGCTGAGACAGGTAAGCGGCGCTATTTCAAGCTTTGGATAGATGAGTGATGAGTCAGTCTGGTTCGAGAAGATCCGTCATTGTGTAATAGGTTATCTTTAGGAAAAAGAACTAGACATATATGTTTCAGCCAGCTCTGACCTAGCCCAAATGGAGCTACTTACTCGTTGATTGGAAATCCAATCTTCAAAATTAAGACCAGGCGGTATGGATGGGAGTCTAGCACAGTGGTAGAGCGGTAGCGGGACCGAAGCATGAGCCTTATAAAAGCTAGGATTCGAAGTCAAATGTTCAAGAAAAGACGGACGGAAGGTGATAGAGTTACCTTGCTTCCTAAGTAGCCCTCTTTCTCCACAACAAAACTAAAAACAAACAATGAAAATGACTTGAATATTGAATTCAACTCAGAATACTACAGATACCAAGGATTAGCATACAGGCGGGGTGCCTGCTCTTGGGCCAAGCGAAAGAACATCACATTCATCTCTAAGTGGATCACTTTTCCTAATCGCATAACCAAAGCAAAGAAGAGCCATTGTCTCCACTCACATGCAATAAAGTTGAAACAAAAGGCTCTCACGCGCACACACATGAAATTCTTTTATTTTAATTTCAAGATTGGAAAGTAAGGGTCGGTCTTCCGTTAGCCCTTCGCCCTAAGCCTCGCTCTAATCAATAAGGCGAAGAAGACCTAAGAGCTGGTTCCGAGAAAGAGACCTTTAGGTCAGCTTCCTAGGCAAATTGCAGTTCATATACGAAAGAAATGGATTCGATTCTTGCGTAAGATTGACTGGAAAGTCTGTAATATCACATGACTATGCTTTGTCTGCAATATGATTATGCTTTCTCTGTCTGCCATCTAGTGGTAATTTCCCTATTCCTTACTAAAGGAGCGAGCTCTAGTTAGATACTTCTTTCTTTTTTTCCCGAGCTGATAGCAGTCTGTAAACGTCAATCTCCCACTTCACTTGTTGTGAAATAGATCAAGCCAAAACGAAGCATTGGCCCCGACCCCATTCTCGCTTAGATAAACTCCCTCTCCCTGCTGACTTGTTCTGAGATCGGGCGATGGGCCTAGAGCTGGTGGTGGTGAGTATGACTAATCGAGCTCCTCAATTGCCGAATTCTTGATTCGGTGGGAACCTTACCGCTGCGCGCCTTAACCATCGATTTATGTACATCAAGCAGATTAATAAGAAAGTACTTCTAACTACTTCCTCAGGCAAGAAAGTAACCCTGCGCTTTCTTCATCGAGCCTACCTTTGCGTAGAGTTGTGAGCCTAGTAGTCAACCATCTTGGGTTCTGTGGGGAAGGAAGTCCAATTCAATCATCAGGTAGTAGAAGAAGCTTGCTAGCGAGGGATTCTTTCTCTTCTGTCTCAACGTAAGGTGGATGATGTCGGGTACCTTCTTATATCTACCCATAGGGCTCACAAATATGTGAAAGCTATGAAAGCTACTTTACCGAGTTCCCCGATTCTAATTCCAACTTTTACCTACAAACATACTTCCCTGCCAGCAAATCAAAAAAAATATCACTTTCCCAAATGGAAGAAGGGCAAGGAACCTCTTAGTACCAAGCGGGCTACCAATTAGTTGATTTCTTTCCCAGCCATTTAAATGAAATTAGTTGATACTCCCGAATCACTTCTTTTGATCTTGTGTGATTAGACTTGCCTGAACGAAGACCAAGGATGACAAATGCCCTTTGGCGTAGGGGGCTGTTCACCTTTTCTTTTGAAACTTTGCTATAAAGATAAACTCAAGACTCTAGTAAAGGCAAACGGGGCTCCCAGGACGTCTGGCTGAATGCTTGGCCTCCTGCGCCAGCTGCATAACCTTTCGGGTGAGTCCCATCACTCTTCTTTGACCTACTTCTCTTATTCCGGATCTGGATCTGAGTCTCCAGCTCTATCCTTGATGTCTATATATATGTCTGGCTACTCCTCTATCCTGGAGGTCTAGAATGCTGTCTACTGCTCTATAATTCCTAAGACTATTTATTACTTTCCCTTCAACTAATCGGCAACAGGAAGCTAGTATAGTTTGCTTTCTCTCATAGCCGTGGATCCTATTCTCTGCATTCTTTTTATTTCAGATCATCAATCAATCAACACTTCTCCATAGAGAAATGGTACCACGGATCAGCAGCAGGGATGAGATGGGGAGTTATAGTAGTCAGCTGGTTCTCTGTCTTCATGAGGAACTTTAAAGCAATACTTTGAAGAGGCTACCGATACAAAGATAGAAGGATGTCCATACAGTGGAAAATACATCAAGAATGTCAAAACAAAGGAAAGATGATTATCTTATAGGAAGACTTCTTTCAATGAATACTCCAAAGCATATTCTCTTGATTTCTTCACTGGCACCCTTATCCAACCTGCTGCCCCCTGTTACTACGAACTTGTTTTCATCTGGCAGATAAGCTTTTGAGAAGAGACCACTTTGATAACGAGCTTTCGGGTTGCCGTATTGATACCGCCCTTCGGGGGAACAGGAGAATAGCATGCACGGGAGAAGGATTTAGGGAAAGGTACCCACCTTTTAACGGGAGAAAGGCCAGGTCATCAGAGCAAGCATAGTTTACTGGGCGAAGCAATCATCTCGTTTTCCCCTCCCTTTTTGGGACTCTCTACGCGAATGTTGATGGCGGCTTTCACCACAGGATTGTGTCCCGTATAGATCTGATAACAAGTTTCTAGCTGACAATACGAATAAGCTCTACTGCCTTTAGCTTCTAACTCACCATCTCAGCTACTAGTAATAACATTGCCAAGGTGACCCTTAACAATTATTTCACTTATTTCTAGTTTAAGAAGGACCTTGTGCGCGGTTCACGACTCCCGGTGCTTAGAGATGCGGTTCACTACAGCAGTGGTAAGAAAAGCAAGAAAACAGGTATCAAGAGATGGAAGTGAAAGAAGAACTGTTGATCGACCGGTGGTTTGGGTCTTGCCTTTTAGGATTCGGATTCAGTTCAGTCAGATTGGATGGTAGGAAAGTAAGGATAAGCAGAAGAAGCAGCGAGATAAAGCAAACAGGATGCAGGTTTTGGAAAGAAGGAACAATCCTCGTCCATTTGCTTCTCCTTGCTGGAACAGAAAAAAGATGGGAGTTGGCGCACCTATCGATCAAGCTACTTTTGTGGAACATCCGGGGGAATCCTACTTTTTTCACACGAAAGTCTACCGAGGGAAAAGGGGGTTTATTCCTCTTGTCGGTATAGGCTCTTTTCTCATTAAGGTTTGGTCCCCATTTAACCAATATATAAATATAGAAGAATGGAGTTCGGGATGCCCTGCTACGAAGTACGAGCATGCGGATAGCTAGTTAGGAAGACGAAGAGATAGTTTCCGACCATGCCTTGGTCGTAATTAGGAATGTACTGGATTCAGCTGTGATTCCTTCTTTTCATCGAAGGATGATCATACGATCAATCGAACTAGCCGCCGTTGTCCGGTCAGGGTAAGCATATCAAGTAAGTTAGCTATGGATAGCATCACGTAAGAATGGAAGGTTCTACCCTCAGATTGCTCGGTTTAAAGTAAAGGGGGATGCCGGATTTGGGCTTTGCTAAAGATACCGCTTCAATATGTCATTTCCGAAACCGAGGAGCACACCGCTGGGAGGACAACTCAAGCACCAAAGACAAAGGTATCGCTCGTGGGTCGTAGTCATCGCTCGGATAAGGGCTAGGAATCACTCTTCATCCTCTAAGGGCTCTTCTCCGTCTATAACTCAAAGTCCATCTGTCTCTCGTGGAAGCGCTTTCGAGTGCCTAGAAGATCCAGCAAACGGAGGTGCCAATGCTGTCCCAAGACCATATCACGGTAGGTAGCTGCTTTAAAGAGGTTGGGAGACAGACTGTTGAACAATCTTCTTGTTGTTTTCTCCGACCTAGAGCACTCTTTTTTTCAATCGTACGAAGAAACTCCGTTCAAAACCCTGCTATCACTCCTATGAGACGGCTAACTCCCAACTCCCGATACATTCTTTAGAGTCGACCAAAGGAAAGGAGTCGTTGGTTTGGAGATATTTTCTTTGTTCCTCAACAATTTGCTCTATCCCTTTTTTCACTTAGTTTAGTTGGAATGGAAAGAGAACTTCCTTCAGCCTTTTTGTTGCCTGGTTCGGTCTCTCTGAGTGGAATAAGTGGCAACAAAAATTTCCTGAGTGATGAAGGTCGAAACTGAAGATCGAATCAAGCGGAGTCTGGATTCCTATGACTGAATTTACCATAAAATTGGACGGAAAAACAACTACAAAGATCACAAGAAACCCAGCTCAAAGTGAATGGAGAGAGAACCCCATTCTACATGTCAATACCGACAACAATGAAATTTATAGTATATTATATAGTCGATCCGTCGACTTTCTAAATTGTGAGGGTTCAAGTCAAGTCCCTCTATCCCCAATAAAAAGCCCATTTTACTTCCTAACTATTGTACCAACCTCTATTTTTCATTAATGGTTCAAACAAGATTCACTATCTTTCTTATTCTACTCTTTCACAAACGGATCCGAACTTACTTCTTTGGATCTTATCCCATTCATACAAATGAACATATTATAGTATAGGCAAGTAATCCCTATTATTAAGTAAGTCATTCACAATCCATATCATTATCCTGACATTTACTAAGTCCAATTTTAGAAGACTTTTTTCTTTTTTAGTCCCTTTAATTGACATAGATACAAATACTTTACTAAGATGATGCACAAGAAAGGGTCAGGATAGCTCAGTTGGTAGAGCAGAGGACTGAAAATCCTCGTGTCACCAGTTCAAATCTGGTTCCTGGCACAGAAAAAAAGGATCTACCGAATAGGTATTGATAAAAATTACTCGAGATGGATTGGGATACATATTCTAGAATAATATAGAAGGAGTATTATTTTTTCATCTAAGTAGATAAATCTCTAAACACTTCTTTTTCTTTTTAAAATAAAAAAGGGTTCAAATCTCTGGTTCTTTTCTTTATGGTATAGAAAGAGGTGAGATTAGGTGCCCTTTTCTTCATTTTGCATTTCTTATTAATTTTGTATGCCGCTATTCCGAAGAATATTTTTTTTATTCTTGCTTATCCTACTTTCCTAGTTGTTCTAAGTAATATGCGCGGTACAAAGTTCGTGGTAGGAACTTCTTTGAGTCATTGTATTTTTCTGTTCATACGAAGGAAACAAATATGTGATTTTCCAAATTGGAAAATCGAAATGAAGCCCTTTTTGTTCAGTCTATCTGGACCTTTTTGTATAATAGGAATTAATTAGAATATTATATTCTAAGTATTTCGTTTCGTCTAGGAACAGAACCTCAAAATATTCCTTGACTTGAATAAAATCTGGAATTGTGTTGTATAAGTGAACATGAATTTATTATCACTCAATGAGCATCTTGTATTTCATAGAAATTGGGGGTTATATAGTCCTTACGTAAGGGCCAGCCTATCCAACTTTCAGGCATTAAGATACGTTTAAGACGTGGATGATTATCATAAGAAATTCCCACCATATCATAAGATTCGCGTTCTTGAAAATCGGCACTTCTCCAAACCCAGAAAACAGACGGGATTCTAGGATTATCCTTTTGGGCAAAGACTTTTATGCATACCTCTTCTGGGTTATCTATACCATACTGTATTCTCGTAAGATGATACACGCTAGCTAAAGATCCACCGGGTGCTACGTCATAAGCACATTGGGAACGTAAATAATTGTAACCATATACATATAAAATGACAGCAATGGAATCCCAATCCCCCGCTTTTATTTGTAAAGTCTCGACTCCTCGATGATCGAAGCCCAAAGACCTATGAACCACGTCATGTTTAACTAGCCAATTAGATAACCAACCCTGCTGCATTGTCTTGATCTCTCCCCCTTTGTATAAATATTTCACATTTCAAATGCAAGTTTGAAAGATTGCACTGCTCTTTCTTTTTCTGCACAAAAGAACCCCTCCTAATTCACTAATTTGTAGGAAGATACTGAACTTTTGGATTTGAAAAAAGTTTCAGAAGATATATCTAAAGTAGATGGTGATTGATAGAGCAATTCTTGTTCGTAAGTTCCAGTGTGAGTACTGCGCCGAACATAAAGTTTGTGACGGGTAGTAAAAGATCTATTTTTCTTTTGACTTTGACATAGAGTTCGATCCTCAATTATTTCTCGCGCTATCTTCTTACGAAGTTTTGTTAGGGCATCTATAACAGCCTCTGGTTTAGGCGGGCAACCCGGCAGGTAGACGTCCACAGGAATTAACTTATCAACTCCTCGAACAGTACTATAGGAATCTGTACTGAACATGCCCCCTGTAATAGTACAGGCTCCCATAGCAATGACGTATTTCGGTTCAGGCATTTGCTCATATAATCGCACTAAAGATGGAGCCATTTTCATTGTTACCGTACCAGCTGTTAAAATTAGGTCCGCTTGTCTAGGACTTGATCTTGGTACCAATCCATAACGATCAAAGTCGAATCGTGAGCCTATTAATGAAGCAAATTCAATGAAACAACAACAGGTACCATATAGAAGGGGCCATAAACATGAGAGTCTTGACCAATTCGAAAGATCATTTGGTGTAGTTGAAATAACGGAATTGGAAGTTGTTCGGTCAAGTATAGGAAATTAATATAAGAATGAATAACTTTCTCAATTTTCTTGGAATCTTTTATTTATCTTAATATTCATTCCATTCAGGCCATTCCAATGCTCGCAAGCAAGCACGAAAAAGCTTCTATTTCTAAACGGAAACGCCCAATACATCGAAACTCATTACCCATGGATAAAGCAAAGCCAGTCGAGAAAAAAAAAGAAAACAAACATGGTTTAGCGGATTCGGAATTGTAACCAAGCATCCTGGGTTCTATACCCGATTCAACACTAGAGCATGCAGCCGATCCTGGATACAGAACTATAGAAAGTGTGCAGTGAGGGATCTTTATTGGTAGCCAGTCTTTCACTTCCGCCTCTCCACTCCCATGCCTTTCTTGGTCGGACCAACCCAACCGGCGATTTCCGACAAGTCTTTCTGCTTAGAGCAAGAAGCGGAACAAAAAAAAATAAAGCTTTCTTTATTTTCATTTATGGATAACCAATCCATTTTCAAATATAGTTGGGAGATTTTACCCAAGAAATGGGTACATAAAATGAAAAGATCGGAACATGGGAATAGATCTTATACCAATACTGACTACCCATTTCCATTGTTGTGCTTTCTAAAATGGCATACCTATACAAGGGTTCAAGTTTCGATCGATATTTGCGGAGTGGATCATCCCTCTCGAAAACGAAGATTTGAAGTTGTCCATAATTTACTGAGTACTCGGTATAACTCACGCATTCGTGTACAAACAAGTGCGGACGAAGTAACACGAATATCTCCGGTAGTCAGTCCATTTCCATCAGCCGGCCGGTGGGAGCGAGAAGTATGGGATATGTCTGGTGTTTCTTCCATCAATCATCCGGATTTACGCCGTATATCAACTGATTATGGTTTCGAGGGTCATCCATTACGAAAAGACTTTCCTCTGAGTGGATATGTGGAAGTACGCTATGATGATCCAGAGAAACGTGTGGTTTCTGAACCCATTGAGATGACCCAAGAATTTCGCTATTTTGATTTTGCTAGTCCTTGGGAACAGCGTAGCGACGGATAATTCCGAATCTACATAGGTCTAGTCCAGGGGACAAATCAATAGGAAATGCTATTTGCTTCTTAAGAAGAAGAACTTTTTTGAAATGAAAGAGCGGGCGTCGGATATCATTTCTTCAAATAAGGAAGAAGAAGTGTTATCGAAGGATTTCCTTCCATTCTTCCTAGTATGGAAGAAGTCAAGAAAAAGTACTGCGTCTCGATCTATACGAAAGGGCACAGGTTTTTTCTTTCGGTTTCATTGATAGCAGAAGAGTACGCTAGCTAGCGGAGCCTGAAAACGCTTGCTTGCGCCCCACCCCTACGGAAACTATTGCCTATGCTTGCTGCTCGCTCAGTGTCAGTAGAAGGGAAGAAAAGATGGTCACTCCTTTTAGGAACATGGCGAGCCTTACTTACGACTGTTGCACTTCACTCGCAGCTCGTTCATTCACTTGCTCATGAACTCGCAGCTTCGCCAGAAGCGACTAGTCGCCTCCTTTCCTCCGCCGAAAGATGCTTAGCCAGAAGCGACGAAGGAGGGGAGCTGGGGAAGGCCGACGATGGCAATGAGGGGGAAGCTGTCGTAGAAGCTTTGCCCCTTGCTTTACAGAAATTGTTATGAACTTACTAAATGACCTTATTTATTCTCCCGGAACGCTAGCAAATCTAATAGTTCCATCTGCTCTTCTTAACTTAAGAACGAAGGCCGCCATCCTTCTTATTCAGGAACCCTTTGTTTGAGGAGGGCGTATCCCAGGGAAGGGGAGAGTGGCCGAGCGGTCAAAAGCGACAGACTGTAAATCTGTTGAAGGTTTTCTACGTAGGTTCGAATCCTGCCTCTCCCACTTGTTGTAGACTTAAGAGAAGAGAAAGTAGGCATTTGAGAATAGGTCATGTCACGGTTTATGTGTGAGAAAAGTCTTTGGGTAAGCTAGTAGGTAGAGTAGAAATAAGTCAAGGGTTTTTTGGTCTAAAGATTAGTAGTTCCTCGGTCGGTTGCTATGCAATCATGAAATTCGATTAACCGATAATCAAAAGCAAAGGTCTATAATCTATACAGAGTAGGAGCCGTTGCATTGGATTTGATAGGAGGATATGTGGATACTGGTGATGTAGGATACCTTTTCATTTCTTCGAAGATGTTTTCAACATCGAAAACAGTTTACGTCAAATTGGACTATTTTAGCAAATAAATAGAATAGGCTTTTTAGGCTTGTGCATCCGGTGGAATAGACTGTTGTTACAAGGCAAGAAAAGAGTACTCTGAGTAGGTATGGTTGTCCCGTGCCAGCAGTAGTTTCTTCCCTAAAACGGTACTAGTGGAATGCCTAGAAACAGCCAAGCCATCCGAGTAAGAAAAGAGGGATCCTTCTTGTATGTCCTCGAGAGGAGCCTCTAATGACCTCCCCCTTCTCGAAAGATATGTAGAAACAGAAAATGGAATAGAAGAGGAGAGCAGCATGTTTCTCCGGTATCTATACTATATATTACAGCAATTGTTCGCCGTTTCCACTGCGGCCCACTTTAATGAAGAAGGGCTGTGAACTAAATTCGAATTTAGGAAAACACCAACCTTGTCATACCTGATATAGGACTGCTATTAATCTAATTATATAAATATATCGACTACTGACGGAAGAAAGCGGATCGGCTGTATTGTATCGATCTTGACCGAAGGGGAGCGGTCTTTAACTTAATTCGTAAGAGGAAAACGACTGTCTCTACCATAGGAAATGGGATTCAAAATGGCCACACCCAAAAAGTAACATACACGACAATTCTATAATTCTTCGTCCTTTTTCTTGAGATAACGCGGAAAACTATCTTTTTGCTATGCCGTATGATTTGATACTTGCCAACACGGAATAGAGACTCGCACTTGAGAACTTTTAGGAGTGGTTCTAATGTTAGTCAGATTGACTTCTTCCTAACGCGACGAGCAGATCAGAAGTATTTCAAGGATTGTAAGGGTGATACCTGGAGAGAGTGTAGCAACCCAACATAGATTTGGAGTACTCTATCTTAGTATTAAGAGATGGAAGAGAAGGAGCAAGGGAGCCTAGGATTAGGTGGTGGAATTGGAAAGGGGATAAGCAAGTTATGTTTAAAGAGAAAATAATTAATGAGACGGAGTGGAAGTTAGGTGAGGATGCTGCGGCGATTCCACTAGAGCTTTTGAGCTGCATGAAGAAATGTCAAGGTGCTCGCATCAAACCTACATTGAGGACATATTATGCACTTGCCATTGCATTGATTAATGCAGGAAGGATATAATAGGTGGACAGTTTATATCGACAAATGTTGGCTGTTTAGTAGGCATGTAAAAAATGCTCTTGCGGGCCTATGCAAAGTGTGGGGATGAATTTCAGGCAGTAGCTCCTCAGAAGGAGATGACGTAGAGAGGAATTTTGATGAAACAAAAGGTTGGCGGATTGCTTACTACTAGGTTGGATCGGATGTCAACCTGTGGAGGCACCATTTGTTACTATTGGACAAATTCCTTCTTTCTTTCCGAAACGAAACCCAAGTCAAACTTGGACGTACCTCTCAAGTACTTTAAGACTCATTTCACTGCCTCCCAATGAGCTTTCCCTGAATAAGGAAGAAACCTGCTTACTAAAAAAACTGCATGCGCAATGGTTGGCCGAGTACATACCATAGCGTATATCAAGTATCCAACCGCTGACGAATAAGGAATGGAAGCCGCTTTAGTAAAACTAGATCTTGCTGCTGCAGGTGCAGACAGGTATTCTATTCCAAAGGACTGATAATATTTGGTGTAAGGGATTCTATGCAAACATTGACCACTCGTATGGATAGCTTGGTAGCCTCACAACCATCTGCAAGCACTCAAGGGAGACTTCCAGCTCAACCTGAAGTTCACCCTCGTGGTCATTGTGGAGCCATTACTACTCGGAGTGGCAAGACTACAACTGATCCTCTTCTCCCAACGCCACCGTTGTATGTACCACCTGCCTTCCGGCCTAGCCAGCCAATGGCTTCTCCACAGGACCAGCAGGTACCTCAGCAGTCCACTACTACTACTGCTGGACAGCCTAGTTCTTCTACACCACCAGCTATAGCTCCTAATGATCCATCATCAATCAGTTCGACTTCAGTTCCACCTACCAAGCCGAAGCAGCCATTTCCAGAACGGTTTGAGAAGTCAAGTGAAGACAAGCAGTTTGCTAAGTTTCTTGAGATGATTCAAGATGCGCAGATTACCATCCCCATCCTTGATGCTGTCTTACATGTTCCGATGTATGCAAAGTTCTTTAAGGAGCTGCTCACAAAGAAGCGAAACATTAACGAGCCAGAAGTGGTTACTCTTACTAAGGAATGCAGTGCAGTCATTCAAAATAAGAGACCCCCCAAGTTAGATGACCCAGGCAGTTTCTGTATTCCATGCTTGATAGGATCTAAAAGTTTCCGTGCTTTATGTGATCTTGGCTCTAGTGTGAGTGTGATTCCCCTCTCTGTCTGCGAGGCACTACCTTTGGGTGATGTACGGCCGACTACCATGACTCTCCAGCTTGCTGATCGCACTTATCGCCATCAGGCAGGCATTTTGGTTGATGTCCCTGTGATAGTTGGTAACTTCGCATTTCCAGTTGATTTTGTTGTCTTGGAGATGGAGGATAAGAGCGAGCCTATTATTTTGGGGAGACCCTTTCTAGCTACTGCAGGGGCTGTCATCGATGTGAAAGATGCTAAGCTCACGCTTCAATTTGGTGAGGAGAAAGTATCATTTGACATGAGGCATCCAACTCACCTTCCTCACTGTCCAGACCTGTGTTTCACCATTGATGTGATTGATGAGTGTGTTACTGAGACATATTTTAGTTCAGAGGATGTGTCAGCATTGGAGGATGAGAAGTCTATTCTTTATAATGAGCATACTTCTATTGATCCATCTCCTGTAGCTCTAATTGATTCTTCTCAGGAGGCTTCTCTTACTTATGATCTTATACCATCTTCAGCTCCTAAGGTAGATCTGAAACCTCTTCCTGAGCATTTGAGATATGAGTTTCTTGGATCTGATAATACATATCCTGTTATTGTGAGTTCTCGTCTGACTCCTATGGAGATTGACCGTCTTCTTTAAATTCTTCGTCGATATCGAGCTGTCATAGGATATTCTATAGATGATATGAAGGGTATCAGCCCTACGCATGCATCGAATCTTTCTCGAGGATGATGTTAAGCCGACGCGCGAGCACCAGCGTAGGCTTAATCCTCATTTGCAAGAAGTTGTAAAGAAAGAGGTATTGAAGCTTCTTGGTGCTAACATCATTTATCCTATCTCTGACAGTCAGTGGGTCAGTCCAATTCATATTGTACCCAAGAAAGGAGGCATGACTGTTTTAGCAAATGAGAAAGGTCAAATGATTCCCACTAGGACTGTCACCGGTTGGCGCATGTGTACAGATTATCGCAAGCTTAACAAGGCCGCCCGGAAGGATCACTTTCCTTTGCCTTTTATTGATCAGATGCTTGAGAGGTTAGCATGTCATTCTTATTTCAGCTACCTCGATGGGTACTCAGGCTTCTTGCAGATTCCGATACATCCGTCGGACCAGGATAAGACAACATTTACCTGTCCTTATGGTACATTTGCTTACCGACGGTTGCCATTTGGTCTCTGTAATGCCCCAGGGACTTTTCAGCGATGTGTCATGTCTATCTTCACAGATTTGATTGAGAAAATCATGGAGGTCTTCATGGATGATTTCACTGTCTATGGACGGGACGGAATTTTTATGACTGTTTGGCCAATCTTGAGATTGTTCTACAGCGTTGTCTTGAAGCTGATTTGGTACTCAATTGGGAGAAGTGTCATTTCCTGGTTCAAGAGGGTATTGTCCTCGGTCATTTGGTTTCCTCGCGAGGAATTGAGGTTGATAAAGCCAAAGTTGAGGATCGCTTGCCTCCTCCAGTGAAGGAAGTCCGTAGCTTCTTGGGTCATGCGGGTAATCACATGCGTGAGCGGATCGAGCTATTATATAATAAGTAACGGCTGAAAAAGCAATTCTTGGTAGATCCACTTGTTAAGGCGCGGAAAGCCGTGTTCCTTCTCAGCTCACGCTTTCCTGATTGATTTGAAAGACCCTACACACCACCGTATCCTTGGCTTTCTTCCCACTTTCAAAGAACTGGCTATCATTCTTTCTATTCTATCTCCTCGCTTGAGGTCTTATGCTTCTTCTTAAAGGGGTTACTCCGAGTCCATCAGTGTTGAAGGAATGGACAGAGACAGGCAAAGACAAAGTGCTGATTTGACTACCGATAGAGAGCAGAGCTAGAGACAAGATGCCTAGGACCTGGAGGAGATCCATAAGAACCAAGTCGTGGAGAAGATAGCATCAAACTGGAGATAATAAACCTAACTCTCCGTGCTTTAATCGAGAATGGATACAGGGTCGTCGAGCGAAACCTTTATTAGGGGGTAGACCTACCTTGTTTTGTTGACTTATTGCTTTCCAGCAAAGCGTGCCGGCCCTATCTCTAAAGCACCAAACTTCCACATTTTAGGAGATGCCCTATCTTCCCTTAAAGAGCCAGCTTATTGAATAGAGCTGTCACTCCTTACCTTATCTAAGACCCCTTCGGGATATCTTTTGAAAACCTTTTCTCTGAAAAGAATAGATCGATCCCTTGCCCGCTCGATTAAAGAAAGTGGGATCTGGCCTTGCATTTTTTAGATAGGGCTCCCTCACGGCATTCTTGCTCTTGCATTTGAAAGTCGAATCGGGATTCCATCTATAGAAAGGTACCGAATGGAACTAGTGAATGTGTATGCCGAACGTAGGCAGGTATACCTGACCTTTGATATTAAGCTATGATCTCTCTTCTCTCTCTTGAAGTTCCCACAAAGCGACTCTGAACCTAAGACCGGGTTGTGGGATGTCTTTTGATATTCTAAACAAAGAAAAACGACATTTTTTTGCCCTAAATGAAAGAAAAGGTCGAGCTTAAGCCGATTCCATTGCGGAAAGAAAAGAGGCTCTCCCATTCCCACCTGATACGTCAAAAGCAATTGACTAATAAGGGGAACCAACCAGTCGAATTCGATTGATTATGTCACTCCGCATTACTAAAAAAGGGCAGCTGCTTTCTACTAAAATGGGCTTTGGCACTCCTTCCGCTATTACTCGAAAAAAAAATAATAGATCGGTCGTTCTGACTACGTCAAAGGCTCGTTTCACTCTAATTTAAAGGCTGTAACTCCTACTTATTTATATTAATTAAAGCTTGCCCATGGCTGCTTTCTTCCCATTCTTTCTTCTTTCCACTAATCTAATGGTTGAATTCTCCCATCGAGAGGTTATGATACTAGCAAGAGTCCTATTCTTCTCCTCTCGATCCTACCTTGGGTTATGTTTGACAGGGATGGTCAGTGAACTTCTACTGGTTTCAAAGGAGGATAGAGATCCATTGGGGAAGGCTCGAAAGGTTATTCGATATCAAGGTTGACCCTCGACGCGCCGCAGCCACTATTTTGACTCCTTTTATGCAATTATGAACGAAACTTTCTCGATTCCAATGCAACTTATCCTTTTGGAGTTGACGTAACAAACTACGCGAGCCTCCCGATGAAGCCAACAGAAATCCTATCCGAATACTAAAAATAAAAGGCAATTTCATTATGGTGGTATACCAGCCGCCAGTTCTGGAACTTCCAGTTCCAATCGGAGCATATAGATCCGTAAATGGATTTGTATGTATAGCCACTTCAGTCGTGCTCCTCGTTTCTCGAATGGAAAAAAAGTATCTTCTTTCTGGGAACATGCTAAACCAGAAATTCTTATGTTCGTGATTCTTCATCCACCGATGCAGAAAATCTTCCAGTTTTCCATTCTCATATGAGGCAGGAAAGTTTATGGGCAACAGGTCGGCACGAAGTGATTCATCATGTTCAAACATGAACCTTTCGCTCGTTGGGGACGGTTTATAAATCAAAAAATTCCCACAAATGGAATGAGAAGTGGGTCCATGTAAATGATCGAGACCTCGCAAACAACAACGTTCCTTCCCCATATGGAGTTCGGGACCCAAAGGCAATCGTTGAGTGAACTGTATCTTATTCGTATTAGTTGACCTAAGCTGCACCATTATTGCAGGGGTGGGGCTCGGCCTCCGAACCGTACGTGGGACGAGTTTCTGCCTCATACAGCTCGGGCCGAAGACCGGGGAAGTTGAGGAGAGATGGGGAGACCCAACTGCTGCCGGTCGGGACGGACAGGAAAGGGGGCGGGGATAAGCTTGTGAAGAAGCAAGCTTATTGCCCCACCCCCAAAAAACAAACCGACCCAGCAAGAAAACGTATGCGCTTTAGCAACAAAGCGCTCATCCCTTGCTTGTTGCTTCGCGTTTCCATCCCAGTCCATTCCGGGATAGGCGGCTAATATAATATGTGCAGTAGTCGTCGTCTGACCAATCGGCTCGGACACCAGACCGCTTGTGCCCGCCCATTCTGTCTCGCACTAAATGGAATGGCTCTCTTAGTTACGCTGTGCCCCGACCCGAGTCCCCACGTCCGCTTTTATCCGCCCGCAACCCGGCCAACACAACATTAGGGCCGTCCCCCCCCCCCATTCTATGCTGACCCGGGCCGGGGCTCGCTTTTTGGGAAGCCCGTTCCCACCGCGCTCACGGCCCGGCGGGCCTGCCTGCGGTAGTGGGAATTCTCCCGTTCCCTGGTCAAAAAAGGGTTGGTTGGATGCGGGATCTACTCCACGAGGAGCGGTACGGACGTAGATGATATCATCACGACCTCTCTTTGCGTACCGCTAGGGATGCTTAACGCCACTTCGCCAACTGGCATTACCTGCGCTTTCGTGTCTCTCAGTGTGGTCAGCACTGGGTGTTTCCGAGCTGCGAGGCTTACACCCATTCGCATTAATTCATCCAAAGTTCCTTACCCTTATGCACGAATTTAGGAATAAGCCATCTTCCTATCAAGGTTAAGGAGTCAACTGAGCATCTCAGCGGCGGGATTGAATACCCGGATCGAATCAGAGTTCACGCCGCCCGCCCTGAACAAATAGAATAGGAGGCGTGGGCCACAGGTCGCACATAAGCCATCGGGTCGCACGACAGAAGAACACCCAACATAAAGATGCACACTCCTCCATGTGAAATAGAAAGATTCATCTTCACTTTTTTGTAGTAGTCGTGACCAACAGCCATCAACAGTCGGCTCGTTGGTAAGGCGAGAGCTTCAAGCCCGATTTCAGGTGGCACACCCCCCAAACAAGCACCACTCGACGAGGGGGGGGCGGGGAAAGCTACAGGCCCAAAACCTTCGACCCTTCTTTCTATATGGGGGTGCCCGGGGCACCTCATCTTGTCATTTTGTTGCTCATTCCCCTTAGGCCGAAGTGTTTGGCCTTTACTTCGGAGCGCCCGCTCACGCTTCGCTGACCTATCGCGTGGTAAAGAGAAGAGAGTACGAAAGAATTGTAAACAGAGCAGACCGCAGAAAGATTCTAAATATGACAAGTCCCCCATGGATTCGATAATAAGGAAATGAAGAACGGGAACGAAACGAAATAAAGCATTTCTAGCGGATGAGCTTCTCCCAATTTTGTCTGGTAATAGAATAGGGCGGCTTGCTTTGACCAACACTCCACTTTTTGCTCTGTCCATGGAGCGTATGAATTTCCTTGAATGTAGATAGACCAAAAAAGGGAATAAAGAGATAGGAATAGGAATTATAGTACCATTGGAAGAAGAGGCACCAGTGGGAACATCTCTACTGACGAACCATTTCAATAGTACGGGTGCTGCCGTGCCACGGGGCACGACCATGGAAGTAATGAAAAAGAAGAAGTTCTGTAGTTGGACCATCTGCTCTATCCGTTCGATTTGAGCTTCTCCAGAGAAGATGAGACGCTAAAAATGAAAGTGTTCGCAACGCATACCGAAAAAGGGTACCTATGTTGCCGACCATTAATGACTAGTTCGAAGACCAGGAGCAGGGGCACGTGCCAAGAAAGATTTGTTACTTTCCCTATGGTTTTCGAACGTTTTCAATAAAACCTTCTCGTAGAAGTATTTTCACAAAGTTTTCGGTAATATAATATTAGTAGATGCTATTCGAACCCTTCCTTTTATTAAGATTAGAATTCTTATTAATATTATTATATAATTATTTTATTTTTTCATGTATATGCGTCAGACACAATCTACTAATTGATCTATATTCTGGTACCCTACTATATCATAGTCTCTACTACTAGTATTTATAATACCTCAGGAGCTCATGAGACTCTTTTAGTGAAATTCATAAGTCTCAATTCCCGAGCGATCGCACCTCGAGTTCCTTTTGGATTTCATTTCCTTCTTGATCAATGACAATCGTCATCATATCGTATTATCATACCGTTGTCACGTTTGAGTTCTTTACATGTACGTACAATTACAGCTCGTCTTACTTCTGTCTGATCTTTCTGGAGGCATTTTGGGCACTGCTTCTTTGATTACAGCAACAATAACGTCACCAATATGAGCATATCAGTGATTACCAGCTCCTAAGATTCGAATACATATCAATTCGATAGCCCCGCTCCGTTGTTATCCGCTACATTCAAAAGGGTCTGAGTGAGATGGATCTTGGAAGTCTGGTTTTTGATTGGATAGTGATCTCGGGCACGAGTGGTTGATCTTCGCGGGCCGTGAATGGCCATGGAAAGGAGTATTGATGTCAATATGTTCGATCGAGAAGATTGGACGATGAAAGACGGATCCTTTGTGGTTTGAATAATAGGCTGTGGTCTCGATATTGGGCTATGGGCTGATTGCTTTCTGTATGAGCCTCTTGTGCTTCGAGCTCTTTCCAAAAACAAAACCGCCCAACATCGATCCGATTGAACTTCTGACTCCTCGCTCTTCGCCCCTGCCCCTCCACCCAAACCTCCTGATCCCCAGACCAACCGGCGACGGAACCCTCAACAGCAGGCGGAGTTATATATTAGGAACCCCGTCCAATGGAGCACCCTTTTTGGTAATGGAGCTATGGGCGACATTGAGATAAAACTCGACTACTTTTCACCTTAAACTAGGGCTGAGAAGATCGTGGCCGTCTGCCCGGAAGAAGAGCTCGTGGAGAACGAAAAAAGTAGGAATTAGTTTTAGTTACTCTAAGGGTATACTATTTATTCGGAGAGGCCCGCCTTTCGAATATCTCAATAAAGACCTCCCTAAGATCTGGGAACCCAGAGGGGCTCTTGAGATCATTTCATAAATGAATGGCTTTTTCCTCTTTCAATTCCTGCTGGGGGAAAATGGTTCCAAAGTGCTCGAAGGCGGACCTTGGCTTATTGGTGGTCGGGTTTTCATCCTGAAAAAATGGGAAAGAGGATTGGATGTCCGTAAAGACCTCTTGCAGAGCGTCCCTATGAGGGTACGGTTCCCTCAGCTCGGGCTCCACCTCTGGTCATCCAATATTATAGGAAGGATTGCTAGTACTATAGGTAAGCCACTTTATATGGAGAAGCAGACTTATACCAAATCCCCTCTCGTGTTTGCCAGGGTCTGTATTGAAGTTAATAGAGCAAAGAAGCAGTTTGGATCGACGTCGGAAATGGAAGCCTTGAGGAAGAATGTGTCGAATACGAATGGATTCCTCTTTCATGTACTAATTGCAAGGCCGCGGGTCATAACCGGTGAAAGTGACTCAATCTTTGGTGCCCAAGGATTCTGCACAATCTGGAATATCGACTTAATGCCTCTGAGAACTGTCAAGCTACCTCCACAGGTTCGTAAGGCTGTTAGCGCGCCCAATCCTGAGCCTGATAACCTTGCCCCAGAGCTTGAAGCGATTCCTACTGGTAATGTATGCGAGATTGGAGCCGAGCAAGCCATTGAGTTACCTATGTCTAATTTCTTTTTTTTTGCGGGCTTAGAATCGGCTGTCAGCTCTGGAGATGTCATTATGTAACCAGGCCACCAATCTGAGTAACCTTCCAGTGCCTTAATCCCGGATCCTGCTGGTTCCACCTCCACTGCTCCTGTGGTTCTGGACGAGATTCTTGCTGTCTCAGTGGCCATGAAAGAGCACAATCCTTCAGCATTCTACTGGAGCAGAGAGAGTAAGTCTATATCATACTCAGAGATAGATCCCCCAGTGTCCTGGCTGTGGATAAGCCTTCTTGGATCCAGCTAGTTGGGAAGTCTATTCTATCTGCGAAAGGTGAGGGAAGTGAATGCAACTCTAAGAAAAAAGCTAAGGCTCGGAGCCAAACAAGAGCAATGAAAAGTGCCTCCAACAGAGGAGGGAGTTCCCCATCAAATCTAACCTCAAACTCCTAATGAATGTCCTCATAACGAACGCTAGAGGGATGAACAATATTGAGAAGCAGAGGGAAAGACGGGAGCTTATCAAAAAGAACAAAGCCTCTATTGTGGGAAAAGTCTGTGAAACCCGAAGTTCTAGAAGGGACATAGCCAACCGCATAAACTCTGGTTTGAATGCCCACAGAGCTACAGGAGGGAGAACCATTCAACGAGAAATGACGATCAACATGGCATATCAGTAACCGTCGTTGAATCAGTAAGCGGTTCTAGTGCTTGAGTACTAATGAGGGAAAGGGATACATAGCCTTTAATGAAAAAGATAGAGAAGTTCCACAGCAAGTTCAAGAAGAGATGGCTGAGCCATACATAGATTCTATATTTCCATCGCCTAGGAGTTAAGTTCTTAGCGGCCAAACCACTCCCTTTTGTGCTCTTTCGCCCAGATAGATATCAATATCTATCTCAATCCTTTCACAGGCATAGGCGAATGCTAAAAGACAAGCATAGGCAGAAGCAGAAAGAACAGATTTACCCTATCCCAGAATCAGATCTCTAGGTTTACCAAATCCTGATCAACCAAATGTCTTGTGAAAGAGGGCTTTAAGTCAGGTCTGGAATCTTTCGAACAGAAAGAGGTGGCTGATCCCTCCGCATCAGAATAGGCATACGAGTCTGCTTTAACCAACAGGGGTGTGTATTTCCTACTTTCCTGGTAAGATAGAGCGAAGACAAGACAAGCTTGCCTTCATCTGTGTGGAGCAAAGTAAAAAAGTGGATAAGATTGCCAATCTCAAAGAAAAACGAGGAGGAAGGGCAAAGCCAAATGATGATGGAAACCCACAGCTTGCTCAATCATATAAGTAGTAGCTTCTTCCTTGTCTTCTTTTCCTGTGAACTTAACATCACCACTACCAATAGGAAAAGATATTAGACATTTAGCAAAGTCCCGCTCGTGAAAGTGTAGTATTCCTGCACGATAGATGCGCCCTCTAAAATCAATAAATGCTGGAAAGTCAATATCATACCCAACATATGCACGTGCCAATGCTAACAAGCCTTGTTCATATCTAGCGCGTTGAATGCGCTTCACAATCACTCGATACATATAAGAATACCTAAATTTACCTTTAAATCTCTCAGAGTTTAGCTCATTTTTAAGAGCCAGCCTCACTACAGAAAGAAAGCAGCAATGCCCTCCCGAAGGAAAACGTTTGGGCCGATTAGAGCTCGACACGAAGCAAAATGTAGATGATCTCAGCAAATGGGCGAGGTAGGAGGACGTGGACGTGGTTGGATGTTATTTGACACGAGGCCTTGTGCAAAAGACGAGTACTTCAGAGTCCACCAGGAAAAGGATATTGGTTCGCATCTCTATATTGATCCGCGGCGCTTCTATGAAGTTGTTTTCCTTGTCTCCGATTTCAAAGCTGAATGGATGACTGAATCTGTCGAAGCATCATTCGATATTTGCGGATTAGCGTAATGCTATGAGGAGTTAGAGTCTTCCGCGGGAAAGACATTTCTTGTTGAGAAGATCTTTTAGCTCTACTTTTTTTTTTATAGTATTCCTTACATAAGATCTCGGAAGAGCCGATGTTTCCTTCCGCTTTTCTTCCCGGTAAATAGGAATTCTATATCCTCTAGCTCTTCGTGACCTGTTGTGTCTGCCCTCGACTTAGCCGTCTTAGAATAGAAAGGTTTCTAACCGTTGAAAAAAGGATACTTCTAAACGTTAAGGGGCGCTCAACCTTCCACTCAAATCCTTTTTCCCTGAAGGGAGTGAGCTGTGCGATGAACCTGCTGATATACTCTATCCTTCCCAGGAATCCTCTTCTTTCCTTTCTTTTCGGATCAATGAGACAAAGAGGTAGTTCAAGCTGTCGTTAGGGTCTTTGGCAAAGGAATGGAAATGGGACCCCCTCGACTTCTAAGCGAGTCAATCCTAGTAGAGAGAGGAAGACCTTTAAAAAGGAAAGTAGGAACGATTCTGAAGCGGTACTCAGGAAAGTAGTAGCCGTGTAAGTCAGTCACTGGTTAAAAGCAAGCAATTAGTTAGCAATCAAGCTCTTCCGCTGCG